ATTCTTATTTCTACACACGCCTTTTTTGAGGAGGTCTACATCCATTATGTGGCAGAGGGGTTACGTCCCGTACGAAACTTAATAGTATACCACTTCTACGAATGGCTCGTAATGCCGCATCTCTTCCAAGACCAGGACCTTTTATCATGACTTCTGCTCGTTGCATACCCTGATCTACTACTGTACGAATAGCATTTCCTGCTGCGGTTTGAGCAGCAAACGGCGTCCCTCTTCTTGGGCCCCTGAATCCACAAGTACCGGCGGAGGACCAAGAAACCACCCGACCTCGTACATCTGTAACCGTTACAATGGTATTGTTGAAACTTGCTTGAACATGAATAACTCCTTTTGGTATTCTACGTCTATTCTTACGTGAACCAATACGTCCATTCCTACGTGAACCAATTCTTGGTATGGGTTTTGCCATATTTTATCATCTCATAAATATGAGTCAGAGATATACGGATATATCCATTTTAGGTTAAAACAGATCCTTTATTTGTACATTGGGTCCTTTAGAGAGTCCTTTTTTCGAAGGATTATCCTTGTCTCTGTTTATGTCTCGGGTTGGAACAAATTACTATAATTCGTCCCCGCCTACGGATCAGTTGACATTTTTCACAAATTTTACGAACGGAGGCCCTTATTTTCATATTTGTCATTCCTTACCTTAATTCCGAATCTACTCCTTGGAAGAAAATAAGTCTCTTGAAATTTTGAACCTCGAGTTGTATCCCCACGAAAGTAATGTTGAAAAAGACACCTAATCATTCGAATCTTTGTTGTCGAGTCTATAAATTATACGTCCCCTGGTTGAATCATAACGACTTACTTCGATTTTTACTCTATCTCCTGGTAGTATCCGTATAAAACTACGTCGGATTCTTCCTGAAATATAACCTAGAATCAGATCTTCATTATCTAAACGAACCCGGAACATACCATTGGGAAGTGATTCAGTAATTAAACCTTCATGAATCCATTTTTGTTCTTTCATTCCAGGTAATCCCCTTGAAGTATCAACTAATGGAGGAGGAGTGATATTAGACAACCGGTCCTTCCTCTTTTTATTTATTTTTGTTTTTTCACAAATTAGGAAGTTACCGATCCAATTCGGATACTAGAAGTAGAAGGATCACCATATATAACACAAAATTTCTCCTCCGATTCCTTCTAGTCGAGCCTCTCGGTCTGTCATTATACCTCGAGAAGTAGAAAGAATTACAATCCCCATTCCTCCTAAAATCCTAGGAATTCGTTGATAGTTGGAATAGATTCGTAGCCCGGGTCGGCTGATACGTTTTAAAATAGTTCTATAGGGCCCTTTCCTATTCCTTCTATGCCGCAGGGTTGAAACCAAGAAATATTTGTTGCTTTCTCGATGTTTTCTCACGTTTTCGATAAAGCCTTCTCGTAGAAGTATTTTCACAATGTTTTCGGTGATATTAGTAGATGCTATTCGAACCGTTCCTTTTTTATCCATGTCAGCATTTCGTATAGACGTTATTATGTCGCCAATAGTGTCCCTACCCATGATGAACTATAATTATTGGTGCCTCCGAGTTTTGATATAATCAACATGCTCTTTTTTTTATTTATTTTTATGAATTATTAAGGGATATACGTGATACACAATCTACTAAATGAATTTAATCTCCGAGACCCTACTATATCGTATCGTGGTCTCGTCAATTAGTATTTATAATACCTCAGGAGCTAATGAGACTATTTTAGTAAAATTCAACTGTCTCAATTCCCGAGCGATCGCACCAAAAACTCGAGTTCCTTTTGGATTTCCTTCTTGATCAATGACAACTGCTGCATTGTCATCATATCGTATTATCATACCGTTGTCACGTTTGAGTTCTTTACATGTACGTACAATTACAGCTCTGATCACCTCTGATTTTTCTAGAGGCATATTGGGCACTGCTTCTTTGATTACAGCAACAATAACGTCACCAATATGAGCATATCGGCGATTACTAGCCCCTATGATTCGAATACACATCAATTCTCGAGCCCCGCTGTTGTCCGCTACATTTAAATGGGTCTGAGGTTGAATCATATCATTTTTTTTTATCGTTTCTTTCAATGTAAAGAAAGGGCAAAGGAAAAAAAAAAGAAATATTGTTTGTCCAGAAAAAAATCTGCGGTTGTTTTTTCATCACAAAGACCCCTTTCCTTTGGTTGTACATCCTTATTCCGTAATAAGGAATTTAGTTCGTATAGGCATTTTGGACGCAGCTATTGAAATAGCTTCTCTGGCTACAATTTCTGATACTCCACCCATTTCATAAAGTATTCGACCCGGTTTAACGACAGATACCCAATATTCGGGAGATCCTTTCCCCGAACCCATACGCGTTTCCGTAGGTCTTACTGTAACAGGTTTGTCTGGAAATATACGTATCCATATTTTTCCACCACGACGCGCATATCGTGTCATTGCTCGTCGCCCTGCTTCTATTTGTCTAGATGTGATCCAAGCGGGTTCAAGTGCCTGAAGAGCATATCTACCGAAACTAATATGATTGCCTCGATAAGATATTCCCTTCATTCTTCCTCTATGTTGTTTACGGAATCTGGTTCTTTTGGGGTTATAGTTGATGGTTGTTTCTTAAATTCCATCTCTACTGCAGAACCGGACATGAGAGTTTCTTCTCATCCAGCTCCTCGCGAATGAAACGATTCAATAATATTTCAAATATGTATATGTATTGAATTAATAATACAATGAATCGTGGGATTTTTTGAGATCTAATCTGTCACGTAAAAATTTTTATATCTTGTGGATTGTATATACAACTAGACATCTAATTCTATTAGAATTTCTTTTTTCTTTTTTCTATAACGAATCTTTATTTTGACCTTTATTGAATTCCCCAAAACTTAGCAATCCAATAAGGCTTTCGCGGGCGAATATTGACTCTTTCAATATCTGTTTCATTCGTAGCGTCGGCCCATGACCTCTCAGAATAAATGAATTGGTTTCTGGTTCTTTCCGCCATCCCACCCAATGAATCATTAGGATTCGTTTTCAATAGAAGCTTCTGCAGTCATGGGTTCCGTCGTTCCCATTACTTCTTGATTAATGGCTAGGCCTGAACTGTGCAATGGAGCTCCTAATTTAATTTGTTGTTCCTGAGTCAATCTACTCAGTCTTTATTGACTCGATGCTCTTTATTATTTTTATTTTTCCTATGAACCGGATTCATTTAATTATTAATATTAATTATGGCCGAATCCATATTGATGCTTTATTACACTGCCTTTTTTGTATGAGATGATTCATAGACCATACATATTGGAATTATATATCATTGATATTCTCCTTTTCTCTTTCTCTCGCCCTTCCATTTATCCACATCCTTTTATTTTCGCTTCACAACCCATAATCAGATTGATTTTTCTTTTATGTAAAAAGATTTCAGTTGCTACAACGATATGATCGATACATCATATAGTGACTGCTTCCTTGGATCCAGATAATACGAAGCAATGAGCTGGTTATTAGTTCCATAGTTATTATTATTAGTTCATACTATGCTATGGGCCGTACTTTTTTTTTAATCCGAACCTAGACCTAAATAAAAAAACCGACGAGTCACACACTAAGCATAGCAATTATACCAAAGAGTCAATCGAATTTTTATTCAACCCTATAGAATTAAGAATTAGAAGAATTGGAATTGATCATTTTTGATTGAACGGAAAAAGAATGAAAGAGTTTGTCATTTTTTGGTCCATCGCTGGATAGAACGGAAAGTAAAAGAAGGGACCATTATTCCTCGTTCGCAAATATCCAAATTTTGATGCCTAATACCCCATAAATAGTTCGAACTGGATACGAACAATAATCAATTTTAGCTCGAATGGTTTGTAGGGGAACCCTACCTTTTCTGATCCATTCGACACGTGCAATTTCCTTTCCGTCAATACGTCCTGCAATTTGTACTTGAATTCCTTTTGTATCCGCTTGCTCAGTTAATTCAATAGCTTTTTTCATTGCCTTTCGAAATGAAACTCTATTTTTTAATTGTCCGGCTATAAATTCAGCAAGAATATTAGGGTGTCCATAAGGTTTTGCAATTCTTGTGATAGCAATGTTGAGTTTTCGGTTCACAGAATTAAACCCTTTTTGTACATTGATCCGTAATTCTTCGATGCCTCGTGGTTTACCCTCTATTAACCATTTTGAGAATCCCATATAGATTATGACCTGGATCAGATCGATTCTTTTTTGAATCTCTATACGTGCAATTCCCTCGACACCTGAAGATATTCTCATATTTTTTTGTACATAATTCTTGATACAATCCCGTATTTTTTGATCTTCCTGGAGACCGTCGGAATAACTTTTTGGTTGTGCAAACCAAAGGGAATGATGCCTTTGGGTTGTACCAAGTCTGAAACCAAGTGGATTTATTTTTTGTCCCATACACCCTCGCTTTCCCCATTAGCCCATTCCCCATTAGCCCATTTCAGTCTGTCCTGCTCTATCATACATAGATACCTCTCTATAACATCATTAGCCCATTTCAGTTTCTCCAGCTCTATCATACATAGATACCTCTCTCTAACATCTGTATATTTATCTTTATATACCCATCTAGATTTTCTTAACCATATGAAATATTCTTGATCTTTAGATATATCTTGCAATACAATAGTTATATGACAGGTGGGTCTTTTTATCGGATAACTACGCCCTCGAGCTCGAGGTTTTAACTTTTTCACGATAGTACCCTCGTTGACTTCGGCTTGACTAATGATTAAATCTGTTTCCTTGAAACCCATATTGTGAATAGCATTTGCTGCTGCAGAATAAACCAATTTAAAAATGGGATAACATGCTCGATAAGGCATGAGTTCTAATATCATAAGTGTTTCCTCGTAGGAACGCCCACGAATCTGATCAATGACTCTTCGCGCTTTGTGAGCAGACATACATATATGTTGACCTAAAGCGTATACTTCTGCATCCGGGTCCCTCTTTA